ATCAATAAGCCTAGAATGGATTCTTCCTGGGTCGATGCCCGAGCGGTTAATGGGGACGGACTGTAAATTCGTTGGCAATATGTCTACGCTGGTTCAAATCCAGCTCGGCCCAAGAATTCGCGGATCCACCATGAAATGATATAGACTATTTGTTCTTCATAAATTCCGGCTACGGAAGAATAAAAAAAAGTCCAATTTTTTCATATATCCCTACCGCTTTATTTGCTCTGTTCTATTTATTTGTTCCTACAAATTCGAATTTTGCTAACAACCCAATTTCCTATCAGGATTTCTAAGTATTAAGTGTAAGGAAAAGAGAAAAGAAAAAAAGTTTTTTTCTTCTTTTCGTTGAAAAATGGATTATCACTTGATTTGGAAATAACGAATGGATTACTAGTAATCCATATTGCTCTCACTAAAGTACCCACCCATATAGATAGCAATATATCACTCGCGCCTCTGTTACAGTTACAAGACGGCGATTCTAATCTAAATAGAAATGGTTTCCATGCAATCAGAAGAGTATGTACACTCTACACTTTATTTCCCTGGGATTGTAGTTCAATTGGTCAGAGCACCGCCCTGTCAAGGCGGAAGTTGCGGGTTCGAGCCCCGTCAGTCCCGACGGAATCAAATCCAATAAAAAATACATTAATTCATTTCTCCATTTGAATGTGAAAGGGATACCGAAAACGTACTAGGTCTAACTTTTGCGATTGCTCCCGATGCGTGTAATAGAAGATTAGATCTTTTTTTATCCCTTATACTTGTACTTATTTTTATCATACTTATTTGTTTTCCACAAAAATTAGATCATTAAAAAAAGTACTTAACCCCTTCTTTTCTATTTCGCTTCTATTCTTTGTTTGGTTTTGTTTGTAACCAATGGAAATGTAAGGGCGGTTAAATGATACTTAAGCAAATAATTGTATTAGAAAGGCGATAGCGATAGGTTATAGAAAAACAAGAATGGAAAAGAAGGAGAAATCCAAATACAAAAGAAAAATAAAGGGGTTGGATCAGGAATCTAATTTTGTATTCGGTATGGATAAAAGATCTTCCTATGTTATACTATTCAATTCTCGACGATGAATTGATTTGATAGCTCAGATATTGTAATTCATCCCATTGAATCGACGGGCGAAAGATTTATCATCTCTATGGGATTAAATCCCGAGTTATTGCCAAATAAAAAAAAACAATGAGATTATGGAAGTAAATATTCTCGCATTTATTGCTACTGCACTTTTCATTCTAGTTCCTACTGCGTTTTTACTTATCATATACGTAAAAACAGTCAGTCAAAGTGATTAATTTGAATCAAACTTGAACTTCTTTTCTTAGTCAATGATTGAAGAAAAAAAAGGATTTTCATCTCGTGTCTTAAATGAAATTGGCGGACTAGAATCGGCGGTATAGTATTCTATGAGATCCGATAGCTAGTATGGTAGAAAGATTCATATATTTCTTTCTACCATACTAGCTATTATTGTAATGTAACAAGTTGTACTATATATATCTTCTTGACATACGTATGGATATAGGTAATTTACATAGCATTACGATTCTATTTCTTTACTTCATCTACAATAATCAATCGAAAGGCAATTCTTAATATTACGGTTCTAGTTCCTAGATTTCAGATTATTTTCAATAGGAATTTCGGTATCCATCGAAAGAATCAACGAGGATAAATGGTATGGGCGTATATTAATAAAAGAAAATTACTCGATTTTCTTTTAGCATTCCGAAGAAGTAATTGATCGAACAGTTAACGGATGATCCAAAAGGTTCTCTGGGAATTTCTTCTGATTTTGAAAAGAAAGGCTAAAATCCATCATTTTTAACTCTTGAGTCATGATATGAAATGAGTCAACAAAGCAGAAATACAATTTTTCAAATAAAATAAGAAAACAAGTGATAAAGTAAGTGCGCTATATGTGACTTACCCAAGGTAAGATCTTATTATGCGCAGTCTCTCTTTGAACAACCGCTATGTATATCTTATTTCCCATACAAGGTGCGTATCTACTTCATAACAGAACTTTTTTTCTCTTTGACCAGTAAAGGGAAAGAGGTAAACAAATAAAAAGAAAATAAAATAAAAAGACTTTGCAAAACGATCTAGAAAAGAATCGATACGGTTGATTCCTCAACTCAATTAGTAGTACCTCTAGAGTCCACTTCTTCCCCATACTACCAGTGAAAGGGAAAATGTAAAGACTACCATTAAAGCAGCCCAAGCAAGACTTACTATATCCATGTAAATTATGTCCCCTATATCTATGAAGGAATTATTCCATTATTGTTCACTAATAATAGTGGAATCACTGGCGCAGAGTCAAAAAGGGATTCTGACCCAACACCGTTGATGAAAGGATCCAAGAAATTCGCTTCTAACAAGTTCTTAGAGGATATGATTTTTCTAGTAGAATCGGGGGGCGGTCTATTCCATTCTTGACTAGGGTTTATTGAAAAGAAAGAATGGATTTTTGCATTTGATATAGAAAAGCCAATTTTCCATCGAATGCAATATTTATTGAATGCCTCAATACTTAGAGACTGCCATGAGTCTGTATAGAAAGTATCTTCAGCCCTTTCTACAACCACTAATTAGATTTTTCGTCGGACTATCCAATCTAATTCAAAACCTAGTAATTAAAACACTACATTAGTAGTGGAAGGGAATTGGTAAATCTTTATATAAAAGTCCTTCCACTACTATATCCTTGAATCCTAGAGGCAAGGATTTACAGCACTTTAGCTATAGAGAACCGAACTTCCAGATGTTTAGAATCGAGCAAGTATCAAGGGTCCCCTTTCTCCGTTTGATTCTGCTCAGGAAAAATTCAGCGAGTTATATCAAAAAAAAAAATAAGGGATTTCGAGTTTTTGTTAATCAGGCGACACCCGGATTTGAACTGGGGAAAAGGGATTTGCAGTCCCCCGCCTTACCGCTCGGCCATGCCGCCAAAATGATACCATATGAAATAGATGAAAAGATTCCCCCTTTGCTTGGGGTGGAGGAATTACTAAACTTCTTTTTTTTATTGTACTTTCATCTTGTATCTAAAAACTTTCCCTCTCTTTTATATTGAAAATCAAAAATGCGGGACAAATTGGAACCATTAACTATTAAATGGGGCTGTAAATTCATAAAGGATTCTTGGATTTGAATCGAAAATTGTTTTTGAAAAGTGGTCTTTTCATTATATAAGAAAATAGAAATTGATACATAACTAATCAGTATTGATTCTTTTCAATAAAAAAAATCCTTTCCAATTGAAATTATAACAGCAGATAGAAGTATATGTAAACCCCAGAACATAAATTGTTCTAGGGTATCTTATCTATATATGATGCCTATAGGCAATTCTCAGGAAATTCATGGTAGTCCTTCAATTTTTCATTGAATAGATTGAATAGAAAATAGAAATTTTTATATAGCGTTTTCCCGAATAGAACCGCAATAAGGGAGGAAATCAATATAGATAGCTCTCTACACATGTTTAATAAATACAAGCCCTCTTATTATGTTATGCACTTCAATCATATTCTACTAAAAAATAGGTAAAAAGGTCTTTCTTTTATGAGAATTCTTTGTTGTTTGTTGAACAATAGATAGAATCCACGAAAAAGATCCATGCGTGCTCAAAAAACATCAAACAAAAATAGAGAGTTGATGGTTATTATCTCTTTATCTCATCGAACAGATCAAATCTCGAATCCATTTCTTTTTTTGGTATCCAATAGGATTGGAATATGTAATATCATAAAAATGGTAGAAATTGAATCACTTTTTTTGAGATTCTAGACAAAAGTCCATAAGTCTAAGTGGCATTTATCAATTCCTTTACATTTGTACCTGTTACAAATTCCAATTTTGAGTATAAAATTCTCTTTTTTCCTCCGTTCAGATGCATTTTATACATTACATATATGGAGTTGGTTAAAATTTCATGTGATTCAGTAAACACAATAGAAATTCCATCATTGCTAGATCAATCCATATGATTTGATGAAGAATGGGTCACTAATGGAATTTTTTCGATTAATAGGAAATTCAAAATGCTCGGGGATGGAAATGAGGGAATGTCTACAATACCCGGTTTTAATCAGATACAATTTGAAGGATTTTGTAGATTCATTGATCAGGGCTTAACAGAAGAACTTTATAAGTTTCCAAAAATTGAAGATACAGATCAAGAAATTGAATTTCAATTATTTGTGGAAACATATCAATTGGTAGAACCTTTGATAAAAGAAAGAGATGCTGTATATGAATTACTCACATATTCTTCTGAATTATATGTATCCGCGGGATTAATTTGGAAAACCAGTAGGGATATGCAAGAACAAACTATTTTTATTGGAAACATTCCTTTAATGAATTCCCTGGGAACTTCTATAGTAAATGGAATATACAGAATTGTGATCAATCAAATATTACAAAGTCCCGGTATCTATTACCGGTCAGAATTGGACCATAACGGAATTTCCGTCTATACCGGCACCATAATATCAGATTGGGGGGGAAGATTAGAATTAGAGATTGATAGAAAAGCAAGGATATGGGCTCGTGTGAGTAGGAAACAGAAAATATCTATTCTAGTTCTATCATCAGCTATGGGTTCGAATCTAAGAGAAATTCTAGAGAATGTTTGCTATCCTGAGATTTTCTTGTCTTTCCTGAATGATAAAGAGAAAAAAAAAATTGGGTCAAAAGAAAATGCCATTTTGGAGTTCTATCAACAATTTTCTTGTGTAGGCGGAGATCCGGTATTTTCTGAATCCTTATGTAAGGAATTACAAAAGAAATTCTTTCAACAAAGATGTGAATTAGGAAGGATTGGTCGACAAAATATGAATCGGAGACTGAATCTTGATATACCTCAGAACAATACATTTTTGTTACCGCGAGATATATTGGCAGCTGCGGATCATTTGATTGGAATGAAATTCGGAATGGGTACACTTGACGATATGAATCATTTGAAAAA